GGGTTAGGTCCACTTACTTTTTCTTTTGGTAATTTAGAATCTAATCTTTACAATTGATTTGGTTGGACTAATATCAAATAGGAAAATTTGGCGATTTAAGAACCAACTTATCATTATTTAGTATAAATATAATAAATAGAATTAGTATAATATAAAGTATAATATATAATAAATATAATGAAATAAATATAATGAATATAGTGTTCAACTTTAGAATTTATAACTAAAATTTTTATGCTATAAATCAAATCATTAGAATATTAACTTAATTTTATTCTAATTCTAAGTTATTTAGAATTTCTAATTGCTTGAATTTTAAAATTTATTATTAGAGTTTCTTACTTTGTTTATTACAAATATCAACAATATCCCAATTCTCCCTTCAAAGTAAGAATACTGTCGCTGGAGTTTTATGAAAAAAAAGGTCAAAGCAAGAAAGAAGCCCCTTATCAGATTTGAACCGATGACTTACGCCTTACCATGGCGTTACTCTACCACTGAGTTAAAGGGGCTCATTTGATTCAATTCCTGAATGAGCCAGCATACAGGTAAGATATATCTATGGAAATAGACTCCAAATCATAAAGTCAATATACATAAAAAATATATAATATAAATATATTAAAAATATATATTATATATAAAATATAATAAATTATATATAAAATATAATAAAAGATAATATATATGATAAAATATATATGATAATATATATATATATAATATATAGAAAGAATATAAATATAATTAAGTATATTTATGAAGTATATTTAACTATATAATAAAGTATATAAAGTAAATAAATGAAGTAAACAAACCTATAGTATAATAATTGATTCATAAACGAGAAATTTGATCTACCTAGTGGATTTAGACTAAACTAGTGAATTATAGTAAAAATGGGTAAATAAAGGTTTATTGATATTGAATTTGATCAATGCAATGAATTGTTTCAAAACCGAACCCCTTTGAATTGACCTGACCGCGATCATAACCAAATTAATTTGATTAATACATGTAACTAAGAATTCAATACGAATCCATGATATTTCATCGAATCGCTGATGAAAAGATTCTATTTGTCCCCCGAACCAAATTATTAAAAAAATTGATAACTTGTTGATACTTATCCATCTTCTCATTTCTCAGATTTGTGGATTTTTCATTTCTTAATTTACCGGTTTAGAGTCAGATATAGATATGCCTATCTATCTTAACAAACAACGGAACGGAGTGATGAATCAATGAATGAAAGCGAAGAAATGGGATTAAGCCCCCTTTTTCGGCGGACCAATCAATCCCCTGAAAGAATCTTTCATATTATTTTTATTCTTAATTTCTATTTTATTTTTTTCTTTTATCTTTATATTCTAATTAAAATGAATAATGGCGATTAGAATGAATGATTCATGAATCTAAATCACAAATCAAAAAATTCTATGGAATCATATAAAAGACGGAAAAATCTTTCGAATCGAGTCCTATCATTTAGTTATATTGACAATTTCAAAAAACTATTGATATTATGAGCATAGTATGCTGATGGTCAGGTAAACGTGCCCCCATCGTCTAGCGGTTCAGGACATCTCTCTTTCAAGGAGGTAACGGGGATTCGACTTCCCCTGGGGGTAGGGTATTACGAAAGGAAGTTGATCGGGGATTCTTACTAAATCTATATCTATAAATCTATAATTTATTCTTCCTGGGTCGATGCCCGAGCGGTTAATGGGGACGGACTGTAAATTCGTTGGCAATATGTCTACGCTGGTTCAAATCCAGCTCGGCCCAATAATTCACAGATCCGCCATGAAATGATATAACTCCTGGGTTCTGCTCTTTCTAAATGCCTGATACGAAAAAAAGTAAAAATTCTGATATTTCTCTCGGCTTGTTAGTTCTTTGATTTTATTTGCTTTTTTTTTCCCACAAATTTGGATCTTGTGGATAATCTAGATTCATATTAGGATTTGGAACTAGAAAATTTAAGATTAAAGAGTAATGGAAAAAATACCTTTTTTCGTTGAAAGAAAATTCATTGATAATCAATTTTCTTTTGATTTGAAATAAGAAAAAGATGACTAGTAATTTGTGCCCTTAGTATATATCCATGTGGATATCGATATACCACTCGCGTCTATGGTACAACGCGGCGATTCCAATCTAAAATCAAAATAGTCAATAGAAAGGGTTTGAATGAAATCATAAATCATAAAAATATGTATATTGTAACTTTATTTCATTTCTCTGGGATTGTAGTTCAATTGGTAAGAGCACCGCCCTGTCAAGGCGGAAGCTGCGGGTTCGAGCCCCGTCAATCCCGATGGATACAAACAAATCCAATCCAATAAAAAAAATCCAATAAAACTGTCAATTAATCTCTACATTTTCTGGAAAAGGAAGATAATATAGAAGAATTTCATTCCCAAAGGAGGTCTTTAATTTCTATTTATTATATTTATTTTCGTTTTCATCAAAGCAAATATAAATATAAAAATTTCCATTTCTTCACCTAGTACTGATGGATAAAGACCTATGTAGATTAGTACAATTATTAGGAATGTCATATTCCGGATTTCAAGAGATACCCCACCGAGTTTGGCTTTTTTGATTACTCCCGACCCCAGTCCAAAATTGAATCGAGTGCCATAGCTTTCTCGGTAACATATGCCCAAATGTAATTTTTATTTGTACGATACAAAATGAATTCAATTTTTTTGATGAAATCTTTTTAATTAGAAAAAAGTATCTTCTTTTTTGGATCCGATTTTGTGTAACCTTAATTACTAATTTTAATTTGAAACAATTTATCTCATTCAAAATTTACACTGAAGTTTTTATATATTATATGCATCCCATTACTAATCCAAGAAAAAGGATCTTTATAAAATAAAGATAAAAAAAGGACCCCCCTTAGAGAGGGAAATGAATAATCTTTTTTAGGTTTAAGGATTTCTGCCGAAGAAAAAACAAACTCTAAAATAAAAGAAGTGAATTCGGTAGCATATTCGATCTTTTTTTTATACTCTAACTTGTCTTTATCAAACCTTTTTGTTTTTCAATAAGATTAGATTGTTAACAAAAAGGAGTTTAGAACTTAACTCTCCTTCCCCTTTTTGCTTCTATTGTTTGTTTGGGTTTGTTTGTAACCAATGTAAGTTAAGGGCAGTTAGATAATACTGATTGTATAAGGAAGCCATTATACAAAAGAAAAAATGTAAAAGAATAATAAATCAAAATAAAATAATCAAGTAAAGAAATTCTCGATTTCATTGGTGGATCAGGAATCCTTTTTTTGATTCGATATGGATAAAAGATCTTTCTATGTTATACTATTTAATTCTCGACAACGAAGCGATTTGATAACTAAGATATTGTTATTCATGATATTGATCCGATTCGATATCATCGAGATGAAATTCATCCCATTGAATTTAGAGACGAAAGATTTATCATCTCTATGGGATTAAATCCCGAGTTATTGTGTGAAGTCTAGAAAAACGAAAGGATGAAATTATGGAAGTAAATATTCTCGCATTTATTGCTACTGCACTGTTTATTCTAGTTCCTACTGCTTTTTTACTTATAATATACGTAAAAACTATTAGTCAAACTAATTAATTTGAATGACCCCCCTTGACTTCTTAGTTCTTAATTAATATCAATAATTAAACAAAAATAAGGATTCCTATTTTGTGAAAGGAAAGAAGCGGACTAAAATCAGCAGTATTCTATGAGATCCGGTAGTATGGTAGAAAGAAATATATATTTCTTTCTACCATACTACCGGATCTCATCTTCATATGTATATATCTGGATATCCATTATCTATATGTCATATAAATGTCATATAAATAAAGTCTAAATTTTTTCGTTGATTTGTGTTAATTCCAATTAATCTGAAATAGTCGAAAGGCGCCTCTGACTCTTACGATTCTAATTCCTATCCCTAGATTTCAGATTATTTTCAATATGAATATGAATCCCGAAATTTTTTAATATAGATATAATTTAATATATCTATATTAAATAAAAAGGAAAAAAAGAATAGTTTGAGTATAACTATATATATTAATAAAGGAAAACCCATTTTTTAGCATTCCAAAGAAGTAATTGATTGAGCAATTGATAGATTATCTAAGGAAAGGAGTTTTATGAAAACTATTTTTTATTTTTAGATTTTGACTAAACAGATTAGTAAACCCCGCCGATTTTTAATCTTGGAATCATGATATCAACCGAGTCAAGTCAATAAAGTAGAAAAAATATAATATGAATTGTATTTCTCAAATAATCAAACAAATACTAAACTAAGCCTTAAGTGCGCAGTATGTGATTTCTTCAAGAAAATATCTTAGTATACCGTTGAAGAACCAATATCTCTATCTTATTTCCCATCAAAAAAAATAACTTTTAATAACTAATATTAAAGAACTACTCTCTTTTCTCTTTGACTTTGAACAGAAACAAATAAAAAGTAAAAAGGGTTGTGCTGTTTTCATTGTCCATATAGAACTCTAGTAAGAGTCGGTTTATTGAAATGAAATAGAAAATTTAAGAAGAATTCGGTTGGAACAAAAACAAATGATAGGAAATTGGTATTCCTTTTACTTTCAAAATATGAACGTGGAAATCATTAAAATATCTGTTTGATTATGATTACTAAGGGTATTATTCAGATATTTTTTTATTATTTCTAGAATAAATTAGAATCTAATATAATTTTGAAATTAAGATATTTTGAATTCAATTCTTTAAATAAATTCAATTTAATTGAAAAGTTTTTCGAGAACGATCAATTAATATAATTCCATTTCTCAACTCAATTAGTAGTACCCCTATAGTCCACTTCTTCCCCATACTACGAGTGAAAGGGAAAATGTAAAGACTACCATTAAAGCAGCCCAAGCGAGACTTACTATATCCATGTGAATTATGTCCCTTATCTATATGAATATGACGAAATTTTTCCATTATTGTTCACTAATAATAGTAGAATCGCTAGCGTAGAGTCAAAAAAAGTATTTTGTCCAATACCTTTAATGAAGATGAAACAATAAAAAAAATCCAACGTAGGTAAGTGTAAGAAGTTCTTGGATGATTGTTTGTGGAACCGGGAAAGATTAAGCACAAAGAAACTCTGCAGCAACGCTTTTGGAAGTCTTACTAAGATGCAAGAAGAAGAATAATAAAAACTAGTCTTATTGCTCTTCATTAAATCAAAAATAGAAACCTATAGAATCAAGCAAGAAAGTATCAAGAGTCCTTTTCCTATGCATACTTCTCTAAATTGAACAAGTTATATCAGTAAAAGTAAAACGGAATAAGATATTTAGCGCCCTTTTTTTTTGATCAGGCGACACCCGGATTTGAACTGGGGAAAAAGGATTTGCAGTCCCCCGCCTTACCACTCGGCCATGCCGCCAAGGCGATCGAAAATAGACTAAAATACCCCCCCTTATTTTTTTGTAGTAAACCTCTTTTTTACTTGCATCTTGAATCCCATTTTTTTAATCTTAATCCCCTTCCTAAAATAACAAAAAAAGAATACCTTCCTTTTTTGGATTGTATCCAGCCCTTCGATTCATTTTGTTATAGTATGGCGAAACACACATTATCTTCTTTCTATTGACTATTGAAAGGAAAAACGAAATTTGAATTTTCAGTCCATAATTCCTGACAAATTTGAACCATTAACTATTGACTGTGAATTCATGAACGATTCTTAGATTTGAATTTGAATCTCAATTTTTCCTTAAAAAAAATACTTCTCAATTTCAATTATAACAACAATTATAAGTATATGTAAACCCCAGAAAAGTTATTTTTACACGAATAGCTAATCGGATATCTTATCTGTCTATGATTCCTATTGGAAATTTTTCTAGAGCACGACATGTGCTGTCCACAATAAAACTGCAATAAAAAGAGAGATATATATCGTATATATAGATCATTATATCCACATATCTTTAATAAAGCCTTCTTCTGCACTTCAAGATATTATACGAATTCTATTATAAAATAAAAAAAATAGATAAAAAAACTCTTCTGTGCGAATCATTTTTTCTTTAACTAAAAAATGAAATACACGAAAATAAGCTAAGTACTAAAACTAAAATAATCAACTTGAATATTGTTTCGGATTATTGGGCTTATTTATCTCATCGAAGAGATCAAATCCCGAATACTTTATATTTTATTTATTTTACTGATATTTAATTGTATTGGAATATGTAATATCATAATAGTGGGAGAAAATTGAATGTGGTAGAAATTGAATCACTTTTTGTTTTGTTATACAAAACAAAATTTCATAAGTCTAAGTTAAGTGGAATTTCGCAACTATTTCCCAGTTGTATCTGTTACAAATTCCAATTTGAGTATAAAATTCTCTTTATTTCTCTGTTTATGCGTATTTCATACATTCCATACCATATTCATATATGGAGTTAAATAAAATTTTATGTGATTCTGTAAACAGAATAGAAATTTCATCATTGCCGGACGATCTATATAATTGAATTTAAAGAACGATCCAATAATGGAATTTTTTTTTCACTAAATGGAGAAATTCAAAATGCTTGGGGATGGAAATGAGGGAATGTCTACAATACCGGGATTTAATCAGATACAATTTAAAGGATTTTGTAGGTTTATTGATGAGGGCTTAACAGAAGAACTTAATAAATTTCCAAAAATTGAAGATACAGATCAAGAAATTGAATTTCAATTATTTGTCGAAACTTATCAATTAGTAGAACCTTTAATAAAAGAAAGAGATGCTATATATGAATCACTCACATATTCTTCTGAATTATATGTATCCGCAGGATTAATTTGGAAAAACATTAGGGATATGCAAGAACAAACAATTTTTATTGGAAATATTCCTCTAATGAATTCCTCGGGAACTTCTATAGTAAATGGAATATACAGAATTGTAATTAATCAAATATTGCAAAGCCCAGGTATCTATTACCGGTCAGAATTGGACCATAACGGAATTTCGGTATATACCGGTACTATAATATCCGATTGGGGCGGAAGAGTAGAATTAGAGATTGATAGAAAAGCAAGGATATGGGCTCGTGTGAGTAGGAAACAGAAAATATCTATTCTAGTTCTATCATCAGCTATGGGTTCGAATCTAAAAGAAATTATAGAAAATGTGTGCTACCCTGAAATTTTCTTGTCTTTCCTGAATGATAAGGAGAAAAGGAAAATTGGGTCAAAGGAAAATGCCATTTTGGAGTTTTATCAACAATTTACTTGTGTAGGCGGAGATCCGGTATTTTCTGAATCCTTATGTAAGGAATTACAAAAGAAATTCTTTCAACAAAGATGTGAATTAGGAAGGATTGGTCGACTAAATATAAATCAGAGACTAAACCTTGATATACCTCATAACAATACATTTTTGCTACCGCGAGATATATTAGCTGCTGCGGATCATTTGATTGGAATGAAATTTGGAATGGGTACACTTGACGACATGAATCA